AGAGATAAGATTCAAATCTATCGGACGGTTCTGAATTAGACCAATTCAATTCTGTCTGTTAAAATTAAAAAATAAAAATAAAATAAGTAAAGATAACTCCATTTTAATATTGAAATTTAACTTCTGAATTGATCTCATCCCTTAAAAATCAAATTTTGAATTTGTTGAGTAATAATAGAATTATTCAATAAAATACTCTTTTAGAATTATCAATGACCCTCAGAATTCATTTTCAATTACGAAAAAGAATTACACATTAGTTTCTTAATTTCTTAATTATGACATGAATTGAATCTCCATGAATATGGATATAAGAAATACGAAATCAAAAACGAAAAGGAAATCGCTTTTTCGTTTTTGATTTCTTGTGTTTTTTTCGTTCCTATTCTTCTTTTTTTTGCTATTAAAAAGGGACTTAAAAAATTTCAAAGGATTTTTTCGTTCCTGATAGTAATTTATTTAATCAGTGGATGGAAGCATACTCTGGATCGGAATTGTGGGGAGTACTGCTTGATTTTTTCTACCAATTTAAAGCCCCAATTAGGATTCTTTTTCTATTATGCGTAAATTCTCTTTTGGATAATTTACAAAATCTGCGTTACTAATCCTTTGCGTATCTTGGTGTTTCTAACCATCCACTCTTTTTTTATTAACCCCTTATTTATTTTATGTTAATGCATCTATGATAATTCATAAAAATGGTAACTAAAACTCAATAAGGTTGGTCTTTTGAGCCCGCTTCAAAACAGGATGACTAATTATCCAATCTTGGGTTAAATTTAAATAGCCTCTTCTGTTTATAATTCACTTTATTCTTATACATAGAAAATGAGACTCAATATTTTTACTACCATTTGAAATCATCATACTAACTATTAACTAGAAGTAATATCGTATTCTGAAATTCTATTCAATAGAAGCTGTTTTATTTCACTCATATAACTATCTGATTTAGTTCTTCAATCCTAATTGTTAAATTAAAAATAAATAAAATTAAGATAATGAAAGTATCTATTTAATTTATTCGACTCCTTTCCTATATAGTAGTATAAGTATAAAGAAAGGAGGATAGCGATAGCATCGAATAGCCCTTTCTGTTTCAACGAATCGCACGTAGAGATATTGATAAGACACATAGAGTTAATGGTATTTCATAACTAATCGATTGAGCAGCAGCTCGTAGACCACCCAAAAAGGAATATTTATTATTCGACCCATATCCTGACATAAGAAGTCCAATGGGAGCAATACTCGAAATCGCAATCCATAAAAAAACACCTATATTGAAATCAGATAAAATAAAGTTATAGCCAAAAGGAATTACTGAATAGCTTAGTAGAATTGATATAACTGATATGGATGGTCCAATACTGAATAAACGAATATCTCCCCTAGATGGAATAAGATTCTCTTTGAAAAGGAGTTTTGTTCCGTCTGCTAGAGCTTGAAGAACTCCAAAAGGACCGGCGTATTCGGGTCCAATGCGCTGTTGTATCCCTGCAGATATTTCTCTTTCTAACCATACAATTGCTAGTACACTTATTGTGATTCCCAATACCAGAATCAAAATAGGTACAAGTACCCATAGAATTCCATAGACTTCGTTTAAAGATTCCAATCCGGAAAAAGAATGGATATCTTGGATTTCCGTTGTATCAATTATCATTTCAACGATCAATTTCTCCCATAATGATATCTATGCTACCTAGTATTGTCATAATATCAGCCAATTTCATTCTTTTAACTAATTGAGGAAGAATTTGCAAATTGATAAAACCTGGTGGACGAATTTTCCATCTCCAAGGAAAACCATTCTGATCTCCTATTAGAAAAATTCCTAATTCTCCTTTGGGAGCCTCAACTCTTACATAAAGTTCTTGTTTCGGCAATTCAAAAGTCGGAGACGATTTTTTACCAATGAATCGATATTCAAAATCATTCCATTTTGGCTCCTTTTCTCTCTCAAAGCAGCGGATTTCTAAATTTTCATATGGCCCGCCGGGAATTCCTTCCAAAGCCTGCTGAATAATTTTAATGGATTCCGTCATTTCACCAATTCGAACTAAATAACGAGCTAATGAATCTCCTTCTTTTTGCCATTGAACTTCCCAATCAAATTCCTCGTAACATTCATAATTATCTACTTTACGTAGATCCCATTGTATTCCGGAAGCCCGAAGCATCGGTCCTGATAAACCCCAATTTATTACTTCCTCTCTACCAACAACACCTACTCCCTCAACCCGTTCTAAAAAAATTGGATTTCGCGTAATAAGGTTTTGATATTCAACAACCCTTGTTAAAAAATAATTGCAGAAATCAAAACATTTATCTATCCAACCATAAGGTAGATCAGCCGCTACGCCTCCGATACGAAAAAAATTATGCATCATTCTCATACCTGTCGCAGCTTCAAATAGATCATATATTAATTCTCTTTCTCTAAAAATATAGAAAAAAGGGGTTTGTGCACCAATATCTGCCATAAAAGGTCCGAGCCATAGTAGATGAGAAGCTATACGACTTAACTCCAACATAATTACTCGGATATAGCTGGCTCTTTTAGGTACTTGAATATTTCCCAATTGTTCCGGTCCGTTTACCGTTATTGCTTCTGTGAACATAGTAGCTAAATAATCCCAACGTGTTACATAAGGCAGATATTGGATAATTGTCCGGTTTTCCGCAATTTTTTCCATCCCTCTGTGTAAATAACCCAATATTGGCTCACAATCAATAACATCTTCACCATCCAGAGTAACAATAAGTCGAAGAACACCATGCATTGATGGGTGCTGAGGCCCCATATTGACTATCATGAGGTCTTTTCTTGTAGCTGGGACATTCATAGGTTTTTCCTCGATTCATTCTTCCATGAATCGTAAAAAAAAAAGTTCATCTAAATTCAGGATCTAATAAATCGAATAATTGAAAATGACTCTTGAAATTAACGAATTTGTGACTCCCTAATACCCAACTGATTTATTAATTTTTTATAACTTATTCGATTTTTCTTTGCCAAATAAGACAGTAGTCGTTGTCGTTTTCCCAGAATTTTACGTAAACCTCTTTGAGATAAATAGTCTTTTCGATGTAATTCAAAATGTGAAGTAAGTCTTCGTATCTTATTAGTGAAATTGATTACTTGAAATTCAACAGATCCAGGGTTTTCTTTTTCTTTTTTGTTTGAAATAACAGGTATAATTGAATTTTTTATCATAAAATAAAATGAAATGAAAGCTTTCCTCTCCCCCCTTTTTGATAGATATTTTTATTGATCAGTAATAGTAATTACACTAATTTTTTATTTTTTATATTATTAATTAAATTATCTTAATTTACTTAATAATTATGAATTTCTTTTTTTTTTCAAATAAAATTAATTACTATGCTTAAGCAATCCAATTCAAATATCTATATAAATACTATACTATATTTATGGATTCACAAAATAAAAAATTCTATTGTATACTTAAAAAAAAAAGAAGACGATTTTTTGATTCATTTTTCTATCTAAAATCATTGAATTAGTATCAATGATGCGTGTGCGCTTTTATAAATATATAATATCTTATCTTCACATATAAGATATGTGAAGATAAGATATTATTCTATTCTAATTCTAAATAGAAGATAAATGGGAAGATTATCAATCAAATTTTCAATCGCGGATACATATGTATCCTTAATATACTGAAACGGCTTCCATTTTGGGTATCAAACCAATAGCGATTTATACAAGCTAAATCTTCTAATCTATAATTTGGCCAAAGAAAGAATTTTAAATTCATTAGTTTTTTTGTTTCTATATCAAGATCTTTATTTTTAGCCAAAACTTGACAGCCAGTATTTAGTTTATTCTCATTGCAATTTCTTGTGTTTCTAGTATTTCTAGGATTCAAACAAATTAGAATTCTCAATTCTCTACGGCGTCTATTGGACAAAAGATTTTCAGGAACAAGCAAATCAGTATGATTTTTATCTTTATTTTCTGTTATCTTTTGATTTCTTGTTCTTGTAATGTTTTTATCTAAATTCTTTTTATCAACACGACCTTTTTCTGGATTTCTTTTAAAAATTTTGCGCTTATTCTTATGAATCAACGATAGGCTTATGGTTTGGTACATAAAAAACTGTTCATAGTTTTTTCTAGACAGACGAACAGGTTCCAAATAAAATATTTGTTTTTCAATCAATTCTTTATTCTCGCTACATTCTGTAAGAAGTAAATCCGAATAATTTTGAATTGCCATAGTATCTAGACTTATTTCTCCCTTTTTTACAGAGTTTATAAAAAATTTTTTTAGATTTTTCAATCTAATCAGGAGACAATAAAATTTGATCTGATTCATTATTCTTTCTTGTAATAAATTATCAAAGTTCAAATGAAAACCCAAATACTTGTCTAGTAAGAATTCTTGTTCTCCTTTTATATCGTTGAGGTAGTTATTTCGATCTACATCTATGTAATCATCTAGATTTATACTATTCCAACCATTTTCCCAGTATGAGTCTTCATAAGCTTGGTTTAAGAGAGATAGATATCGACCTAATGGACCCGCATCTGCTTCTTCGTTTGCTCCTTTTAGAATGTCGAAGTCAAAATTAAGATATTTTTTCATTTTACTAACATCTTTTACATAAAAAGGGAAAGAAAGGGATTTTATTGGTACGATCCAAGGATTCTTCTTATATGCATCATAAAATATTGATAATTTTGAAAAGAACCAAAATTTCGATTTCGGATTCGATTTCGATACAGAACGATTTGGTATTTCTACATTCATTACCATCCAATCAAAATACTTTCTATCCAGATTTTTTTCCATATCTATAAAAGCATCTTCTGCTAGATAATTTTTGATAGAGATATCGCCCGTTATATCAAAAAATTCTTTTTTACATGTGTTGTCATTATAAGAAATGGTTTGGTTTTTGTTTGTTTGGAATGGTGATCTATATCCATAAATATATGAATTTTTCTTATCTGCATAATTAAGATATTTATATGACAAAAGATCATATCTATATTGTTTTTTAATTTTTTTTTGAAAATTTAATAAGTCTACTTGTTCGTTTTCGTTTTTGTAAAGAATTAATCGGGTTTTGTCATAGGAATGATAGTTGATTAAATCTTTATTTTGAGCCACACGATGTTTATTGATTCTATTTCTCCAGTTTTGTGGTACTAATCTCGACCATCTGCTCTCAGGTAAATCATATTGATAATGAACCTTTAACCAATTTGTCCATTGATTCATTACAGAATGGGGACGGTTCTTATGTCTTAATTTTGAATTTAATATTCCTTGTATTCTAAAAAAATAATTCTTTATTTCATTCTTAAGAAAAAAAGATCTTTCATGAGATTCAAAAATAGATCTTAACTTATACTTATATCCCTTAATAACTTGGATTTGTGATAATTTAAAAAATACATATGCTTGTGACAAAGAAGATACGTCACAAGAATTCTCTGAATTCGTATTCGTAATATTACAAGATTTGTGTATAATCGACATAAATGGAATTATACTTTGATGTGTTTTATCAATTCTTTCTGCATTTGTTTTTTTATTGGAAATGGATTTAGTTACAATCTTTTTTGTTGATTCAAGAAAAAGTTGTATATTGATCCTAGGAATACCAATGATACATAAAAGGATATCGATGTATACCCTTTCCATGAAAAATTTGAAAAAAGAATATGATTTACGGGTTAATCGAACAATTCTTCTTTGTAATATTTGCAAAATATTTTTTTTTAATTCGAATCTTTTAGCATCATAAGTGGTTTTGTTAGAATTCAAATTTTTCTCTGAAGTTAGAACCCCCCCTTCGTTTGTCATTTTTTCTATTTCTGTTATGATTGTCTTTGTTTTAACATTAAGATCTTTTATCCTTTTTTCTGTGAATGAACTATTTGTCCAATTCATAGAGTTAATTATAACGGGTGATTCGTAAATCATTGGATTATTATTACTGATTGTTGAATTTTTGTTGTTTTCACCCAATTCAGATATATTTTTGAATCTAAATAGAATACTTTTGATATTCCATTTTTCTATTTCTTTTAAGATAGTTACAAACCATTTTTTTCTTTCATTTAAAACTTGTAGAACTAGAAAAAAACGATTTTTGAAATTTTTTTTCAATTGTTTTTTAATTTTTTTTAAAATGGGACCCAAAAATGAAAATGGATTGGGGAAATAATTATCAAGGTACGATTCCACTAGTGTTCCACAAGCTGTTAAAAACAAGAAGTTTTTTTTTTGAACGTTTTTTTTTTCAGTAAATCTTTTTTTTTTTTCAGTAGATCGTAGCTTAGATTTGTGCCAAGGTTTCAAAACAAAAGGAGATAAGATCCTTATCTGAAGACCCTCTGTGAACCAGTATTGTGGCAATCCTTTGTGGGATACTGGAACGCCCTGATAGGTGCATTTAATATGCACTTCTTTTTTCCAATCTCTAAAATCTTCTGACCATTCGGGATATTGAAATAATAGTATACGAATGATATTTTTTGTTATTATCAATGAAGGTATTATAATATATTTTCTAATAATTGATTGGATTATTATTACAAAGCTTCTAATTATTAGACCATAAAGAATGCTCTCCCAGGCCTCTTCTATTTCTCTAAGTCTTTTTTCGTCGTCGTTTTTTCCTTCCTCTTTTTCATCCTCTTCTATCCTTTTCTCTAAAGCCAAAAATTCTGAATTGTCTGTACCTTTTTTCCTGAAATATTCTTTCAAAAATATGGATATATCTTCGAAAAGATCAACCAAAAAAAGTTTTTGTGTTTGGTCCAAAAAAAGGGGGGAATTGGCATGTCTTTGAAAGAATTTCCAAGTCACTGTTTTACGCCTTAGAGAGCGCATAGATCCTTTGATTATTTCTCGGGAAAAATCCGGTTCGCGTGAATAATTTAGTAAAAACAATTCGTCCTGATAAATAAGATCACTATCCTCTAAGTCATCAGTATTAGAAGGCCCTTGAAGAAAATTATCTGTTTTACTATTAAAAATCACTATTGGTTGGGCGTATCTGGAACGAATCTGAGGTTCCTGTGATTGTGCTACTCCTTCCGTCAGTTCCTCCAATTCGTCGATTAAGCTGTATGACCACATAGGAACTGTTTTACTTATTTCGTGTACTTTGTGATGGTTTATATCACTTTCAATTGTGTCCAATAATAATTTTTTTTTTCTTTTTTTTTCTTCGGAATATATTTTGACTTGTTCATGTTCTGGAAATAAATAAAGTTTGTCAAAATTAAAACTTGATACTGATTTTTCCGAAAATTTACTTATTAAGTTAAAAAAAAAACCAATTTCATTTAATAATGATTTTCTATCAAATGGATTTATTTTCTGTTCCAATTCGGGATCTGGATAATTACTATTAATAGAAAGAAGGAGACCGTGAATCTTATTGATAAAAATGGAATTTCTTTTGAAAATTTCATTTTCAAATGGTAGTGACCAACTGTTTAGCATT